TGGGAGGATAGTGAGAGCCCCTCTTGCGATAATATTGATCATTTATTCCATGTCATAGGCATTCCGAGTTTCCTCTCTGATGATACTTCTTTTTTAGTTCAAGACAGTGATGGTCACAATTATTCCATATATTTTGATATTGAAAATAATATTTTTGAGATTGACAATGAGCCCCTTCCCCTGTTTCGAGGTAAACTAGAAAAAGCACTTTCTAGATATAGTTTGAATAGTTACATTCTAAATTGCATTGACAATTATCTTGATATTGAAATCCTTATGAATAGTGACATTTATAGTTCTATTTTTAATGTAGACCAAAAGGCTATTAGATACATTGTTACTTACATTTGTTATGAAATGGATTCCCATGAAGAAAGCGATTCCCATATGCAACAAAATCCCAGTATAAGTATAAATTACAAGGATTTGTGGGTTCTATGCGAAAATTGTTATGAATTAAATTATAAGAGGTTTTTGAAGGAAAAATTGAATATTTGTGAACACTGTGGGTCTCATTTGAAAATGAGTAGTTCAGATAGAATTGAACTTTTGATTGATCCCGGCACTTGGGCTCCAATGGATGAGGACATGTTTTCTGTGGCCCTTGAATTTGATTCGGAGGAGGAGGATGCCTATGAAGATAAAAAAGATGGCGATGAGGACATTATTTCTGTGGCCCCTGAATTTGATTCGGCGCGGGCTCCAATGGGTGACGGAATGGCTTGTTTTGCGGGCCCCACTGATTCGAAGGAGGAGGGGTCTTATATCGATCGTATTGATTCTTATCAAAAAGAGACAGGGTTAAATGAGGCTGTTCAAACAGGCATAGGTCAATTAAATGGCATTCCCCTAGCAATTGGGGTTATGGAGTTTCAGTTCATGGGGGGGAGTATGGGATCCGTAGTAGGCGAGAAAATAACCCGTTTGATCGAATATGCTACTGATAAATCTCTACCTGTTATTATAGTGTGTGCTTCCGGGGGAGCCCGTATGCAAGAAGGGAGTTTGAGTTTGATGCAAATGGCAAAAATATCTTCCGCTTCATATAACTATCAATCAAATAAAAACGTATTATATGTATCGATCCTTACATCTCCTACAACCGGTGGAGTGACTGCCAGCTTTGGTATGTTAGGGGATATCATTATTGCCGAACCTAATGCCTACATTGCATTTGCGGGTAAAAGAGTAATTGAAGAAACATTGAAAACCGAAATACCTGAAGGTTCACAAGAGACTGAGTATTTATTCGAGAAAGGCTTATTCGACCCAATCGTACCACGTAATCCTTTAAAAGGCGTTCTGAGTGAGTTGTTTCAACTTCATGGTTTCTTTCCGGTGAATCAAAATGAAAGTCAAAAAAAGGGGGATTTGTTATAGCCGCATATATATAATAGAAGAACTTCATCCAATTTAAAGGGGATCTCACACCACAAGACAGAGAACAATAACCGAGAAAAAAGGTCTAATTTCTAATTATGGAAACAACAAGTTGTTGTTCTTAACAATAAAACAACAATTCGTATATATGATATAACTAGAATAACCGAAACAGAGATCTATTCTATTCAATTAACCGCGGTCATCTTATTATATCCGAGTAATTGAACATGCATAAGAAAGATCCACCTTATTTACAATTCCAAGAAGGCGGGTCTTTCTTATGCATACAGGCCCATTCAAATCCATAAGTATAAGTAAAGTAGATAAACAGGAATCAGAATTAACGGCAGTACATACAAGATAGAGATTTGAGATGTTAAGTTAAATACTTAATCTTATAAAGAAACCAAAAAAATCAAAAATGAAAACCTCACTGAAAAAAAAAAAAAAATCTCGACTGAATCTTTCAGAAAGTCAAGGTATTTGTAAGAAAAAGCCTTTTTATTCTGAAAAGGCTGTATATCATCATTCATAACATAGATAAGGATACAAAACGTGCAGTTTTGTACTCATTCATTAGCCTTGTTGGCTTTCTTGTTCCGGCATTTTTAGTCCGATTTTTATTACGAAGGCTATAAAAGCCTTGGGAAAAAACCCTTCTTCTTCTTCTTTTTTTTATTTACATGATATAAAAAATCATGTAAATAAAAAAAAGAAGAAGAAGAAAAAAAAAGGACGAATCTTAAGTATATAAAGTATAGATAATGTACATAGTCTATGTACATTATCTATACTTTATATACTTAAGATCTCTTTACTTTATAAGATAAGAGGTTAAAATATTCAATCGAGGTATCTAGTCTATGGAAACTTTCAGCTTCCCTGCTTTTTTTGTACCTATCGTGGGCCTAGTATTTCCTGCAATTGCAATGGCTTCTTTATCTATTCATGTTCAAAAAAACAAGATTATCTAGCTCCAACGGGAGTAAAATATGAAAATGACTTTGTTTGAAAGACCCTATTATATTGTATAAAAGAAAAATAGTTCTATATAATTAGAATTATTCCTAATGATTCCAATTCTAATAGTGCTAGTTGGTGAAAGTTACTTTTTCGCTTGGGTTATTCTCTCAATTCCAATAAAATGCACCTGGATCTTGTATGAACTGGCGATCAGAACGTATATGGATAGAACTTATAACGGGGTCTCGGAAAACAAGTAATTTCCTTTGGGCCTGTATCCTTTTTTTAGGTTCATTAGGATTCCTATTGGTTGGAACTTCTAGTTATCTTGGTCGCAATCTGATATCCTTATTTCCGTCTCAGCAAATCCTTTTTTTTCCACAAGGGGTCGTGATGTCCTTCTATGGGATCGCGGGTCTCTTCGTTAGCTCCTATTTGTGGTGCGCTATTTGGTGGAATGTAGGTAGTGGTTATGAGCAATTCGATAGAAAAAAGGGAAAAGTTTGTATTTTTCGTTGGGGATTTCCTGGAAGAAATCGTCGCATTTTCTTTCGATTCCTTATGAGAGATATCCAATCGATTCGAATCGAAGTTATAGAGGGTCTTTATCCTCGTCGTGTACTTTATATGGAAATCAGAGGTCAGGGAGCCCTTCCGCTGACTCGTACTGATGAGAATTTGACTCCACGAGAAATTGAACAAAAAGCTGCTGAATTGGCCTATTTCTTGCGCGTACCTATTGAAGTATTTTGAAATGAACTGAAGCATTTTTCTCTGCATTGGGCAAGAGGCCCAGGAATCCAATCCTCTTTGTTTTTTTTTTTGCTAGAGAGCTCCTCTTTCATAAAAATACAAGATTGAGTAGAGTCCAGCCAGGAAGTCGCTTCATTTCATTAAAAATTGACTGATTCAAAATGACAAAAAAGAAAACATTTGCCCCCTTTCCATATCTTGCATCTATAGTCTTTTTACCCTGGTGGATCTCTTTCTCATTTAACAAAAGTATAAAGTCTTGGGTTAGTAATTGGTGGACTACTAGTAAATCCGAAACTTTTTTGAATGATATTCAAGAAAAGAAGATTTTAGATAAATTCATAGAATTAGAAGAACTCTTTTTTTTGGACGAAATGATAAAGGAGTACCCGGAGACGCATATACAAAAGCTTCGTATAGGAATCCACGAAGAAACAATACAATTGGTTAAGATGCACAATGAGGGTCATATCCATACCATTTTGCATTTCTCGACAAATATAATAAGTTTTGCTATTTTAAGTGGTTATTCTATTCTGTGTAATGAAGACCTTGCCATTCTTAATTCTTGGGTTCGAGAATTTCTCTATAATTTAAGCGACACAATAAAAGCCTTTTCTATTCTTTTGTTAACTGATTTTTGTATTGGATTCCATTCGCCTCGTGGTTGGAAACTAATAATTTCTTTTGTCTACAAGGATTTTGGATTTTCTCATAATGATCAAATTCTATCTGTTCTTGTTTCTATTTTTCCAGTCATTCTAGATACCTTTTTTAAATATTGGATTTTCCATTATTTAAATCGTGTATCTCCCTCGCTTGTAGTGATTTATCATTCAATGAAAGACTAAAGAATGATTCACTAATATGAATCCAATGATAATCTTTCTTACTTCGTCCATAAACAAATCAGTCAAAATCTTAAGCACTCTTTCTCTTTTTATTCATCCAGGGGAGTATTCCTGTATTCCAGTAAAATAATAAAATAGTCTAATCGTGGATAGGAAACTATACTAGCAACCTACCTAATTTATTGTATAAATGTATACATTTTTGGGATCAATGATTGGACCATGCAAAATAGAAATATCTTTTCTTGGGTAAAGGAGCAGATGACTCGATCCATGTCTCTATCGATCATGCTATTGATATATATAATAACTTGGGCATCGATTTCACATGCATATCCCATTTTTGCACAACAGAGTTATGAAAATCCACGAGAAGCAACCGGGCGTATTGTATGCGCCAATTGCCATTTAGCTAATAAGCCCGTGGATATTGAGGTTCCACAAGCAGTACTTCCTGATACTGTATTTGAAGCAGTTGTTAGAATCCCGTATGATATGCAACTGAAACAAGTTCTTTCTAATGGGAAAAAGGGGTCCTTGAATGTAGGGGCGGTTCTTATTTTACCGGATGGATTCGAACTAGCGCCTCCTGATCGTATTTCTCCCCAAATGAAAGAAAGGATGGGTAATCTGTCTTTTCAGATTTATCGCCCGACTCAAAAAAATATTCTTGTGATAGGACCTGTTCCTGGTCAGAAATATAGGGAAATCACCTTTCCTATTCTTTCACCGGACCCTGCTACTAAGAAAGATGTTTACTTCTTAAAATATCCTATATACGTTGGTGGGAACAGGGGAAGGGGGCAGATTTATCCCGATGGGAGTAAGAGTAACAATACAGTATATAATGCTACAACAGCAGGTATAGTAAGCAAAATAGTGCGTAAAGAAAAGGGGGGGTATGAAATAAACATAGTGGATGCATCTGACGGACACCAAGTCGTAGATATTGTACCTCCAGGACCAGAACTTCTTGTTTCTGAAGGTGAATCCATTAAGATTGATCAACCATTAACAAGTAATCCTAATGTGGGTGGGTTTGGTCAGGGA